TGAAAAAGACTGTACTATAGACTATGCTATGGATCCCCCTTGTTCAGTGGATTTTCTTAGAACAAGGGGGAATGCTTGTTCTATTTTGTTGATAATATATGGAAAAATTCTGTTCGTAGGAACAAAGCGAAGCAGATTTATTCTATACTCGATAAGTATCAATACGCAATGGGGCCTGAAAATACTCATTATGAGGTAATATGCCCATACTACTTTATCATTAGAAAGGCCTGTTTGTAATAATTTTTCTTTATTCATTCTGTCTTCATTTTATTATATTATGTATGAAATTTTCTAATCTATGGATAAACTAACACAAGGGTTAATATTAGAAAGATAATAAACCCACTCTTACGTTTCCACATCAAAGTGAAATATAGTATTTAGTTTTTTCTTTTATTTAATGCCTATTGGTGTTCCAAAAGTACCTTTTCGAAGTCCTGGAGAGGAAGATGCATCTTGGATTGACGTATAGTGCGACTTGTCAGATATATTGGGTCATATGGGATTCCCCCGTTTTCTCCCCCGATCGAGATATCCTCTATTTCGCCCAAAAAAAGATTAATTGAATCATCAAAAATTGGGAGCGTGAAGTAAAAAAAAATTAGGAGCGTGAAGTGCAATGCAACGCGATACCCCCCCTTTTTTTTTGGAGGAAATTTATATTATTATCAATTTAGAATAATTTATGGTTATCTTCGTTGGACTAATAAAATTAAGTATCCAGGCTCCGTTTAAAAAATAATCCAATTGGGAATTATATATGATTCCCACTTGTATCATAAATGATTCGATTCCTATTTATAAATAAAAGTGATCTCAAATCGTTAATCAATCGAGTAATATAGATGAATCCATCAAATATTTGGCAGAAGACATGAAATTAATAATTAATTTCATTAAAAAGTCATAGCAAAAAGAAGTGGTAAGGGAAGCATTTGTCCTATATGTACAAATAGAAATCGGGTGTATCTTTACCCGGAGTAGAACATAAACCTAAAAAGATTTAATAGGCCCATTCAGGAACAAGAAAATGACATCGTGATTTGGATCTCAATGAAAAAATACATCAATAAAATAATAAGTTAATTCGATAAGTTTGAAATTCTTTTTTTATATCCTAAGATAAGGAAAGGAGTCAAAAAACATCTTTATTGAAAAATCGAAGAAAAAGTCCTCTCGTTAAAAGTAAAAAAGAACCTACTATGATATGAAAAAACGAGAGAGGGCTGGAATCTACACATTGATTTTTTCGCAAATTTTTTGAACCGTATGCAGAAAAAAGTGCATGTACGGTTCCTAAGGGATAGAACTTTGCCCTAATCAACCGACTTTATCGAGAAAGATTACTTTTTTTAGGCCAAGCAGTTGATAGTGAGATATCGAATCAACTTATTGGTCTTATGGTATATCTCAGTATCGAGGATAATACCAAAGATCTGTATTTGTTTATAAACTCTCCTGGCGGATGGGTAATACCTGGAGTAGCTATTTATGATACTATGCAATTTGTGCGGCCAGATATACATACAATATGCATGGGATTAGCTGCTTCAATGGGATCTTTTATCCTGGTTGGAGGGGAAATTACCAAACGTCTAGCATTCCCTCACGCTTGGCGCCAATGAGGTTTTTTTGAGAGAAACCACAGACTATGCCTTCGCCATATGAAATAGAAATATTAAGTAAAAATAGCATGGCATTTCGAATTCGATATGAAAAAATTTTTATTATTAAAAAAAATTAGATTATATATCGAAAGAGTAGTATGAAATAAAGGGTGTTTCTGATTTTATCTTATAGATCTGGAATACTGTTCAGCGTCACAAACTTTTTTTTTTCATACCATAGATCTCTTAACAATATTTATATTTATTGTATAAATAAAATAAAAAATATTTTTTATTTACTTTTGATTGGATTAAAAAGAAACTTTGGGATTGCTGAATCACAGACAAATATATATAAATACCATAAATATAATAATAATAAATATATAAAGCAACGGAACCATCATAGTATTTTTTTAACTCCTACAAAAAAAAAGAAGGGTGGTAATTTGATCATTTACCAATATGAGTCTCATAGATCCTATTTTTCTCTTTCTGCGATGGAAGGTAAAGATCAATTTTATTGTAGAGCCGTATGCAATGCACAAAAGATGCCCGTACGGTTATTCTATTTTTTTCTTAGTTTTTTTTCTCTTTATTTATTTTATCTTCACTCCATCGTCGAGATCCAGGAACTTTTATTATGTTATATCATCAGGGTAATGATTCATCAACCCGCTAGTGATTTTTATGAAGCACAAACGGGAGAAGCTGTCTTGGAAGCGGAAGAGCTGCTAAAACTGCGTGAAACCATCACAAGGGTTTATGTACAAAGAACGGGCAAACCCCTATGGGTTGTATCTGAAGACATGGAAAGAGATGTTTTTATGTCAGCAACAGAAGCCCAAGCTTATGGAATTGTTGATCTTGTAGCAGTTGAATGAAAATAG